ATACCCCGGAAAAGAAAGAGGGAGTCCAATCAACAGATCTTTTTACCTTCCTTTTCTATCCAATTGGTTTATGTTCGTTATAATTACAACAGGAGAAAAAATCCTTTATTTTTGCAACCCAATCGCTCTTTTGACTTTGGAATAAATTCTCTTTATCAATATACTGTTTCTTCTACACATCTGTCTACAATCCATAATAAAGAATAATTAGGATTCTGAAAAAAAAAAAGAAAAAATCAATGGTTCACTCACAGGAGAACCCACTCTTTCCCGCATTAGGCACTAATTCATTTTTAACATCTAATTAGATCGGGTAATCATTCCAATTAAGAACATAAGCTCGTTGCTTTTTATTTTACCAGAATTGGAGCCATAGAGCTCTATCCATTTATTCACTAGACCCAACTGTAAATGTGAATTTCTTTTGTCCCCTTCCAAAAATCAAAACAATCTTTTGGAACTGTAATGTAATGATTCGGTAAGGATAAACTCAAAGTTCTACTTTAACTTTGACTTTCATTTCAAATTAAATAAATTAATAAAATAGAAAATCTAATAAAATAATAAATTGATTTTATTACGACATGCTGTTTTTTCCATTCATTACCCTTGAGGATCAGTCGTGGTCTTATAGACTATACCAATAGTCTGGACGAATTTGTTGCTTCATCCAAATGTGTAAAAGATCATAGTCGCACTTAAAAGCCGAGTACTCTACCGTTGAGTTAGCAACCCGGATAAATAGGATATGTAGATACGATCGAAATATAAAAATAAATTGAATTGCACTGCACGACCCTATCAAAACATTGAACTAGCAACACATCGAAAAGAAGGATTTTCTGATCAATTAGAAACACAAAATACCAAAATTAGCAGATCGGATTAAAAATATTCCTAATCGAAATGTAAAAATTATGACAGACCACCCATTTTTTATCAAATTCTTTTTTGATTTTCCCTAAGAAAATACATCTTGTATGAGAGTAAATGCAGCAAGGCAAACCCATCATTTGAGTGAAGGAAACAAAAAAAAACCAATATGGGGTGGGGATAAACAGCCCTATTTATCTACGATCGAATTATATTTGTTCGATACACCATTGTCAATATAAAAGCAATGTTGAGAAAGTAAATCAAGTAAATAAAATAAAGACTTGTGTTGGATTGGCACAACATAAATAAGAAATTGAAATGGGAAAAATTAAGGAAAAGGTAAATAAAAAATCCCTGGTTTATTCAATCAATAAAAGTACGATAAGCAAGCTTAACCCCTTGTTTGTTGTTAAATTAAATTCCCCCACCAAAATATGAATAAAGCAAGAAAAAGGAAAATGGTGTGTAAATAGAAATAATTACACAAGGATAGATACTAGTTACCCTTCCCTACTTTATTTTATTTTTTTAATAATTTTGTTTTTTCCTTTAATTAACTCAAAGTTCTTTCTTTAAAGAATTCTGCCTTCTTTAAAATATCATAAACAGTTCCTGTAGGTTGAGCACCTTTTTCAAGGAAATATAGAATAGCAGGAACATTTAAATAAGTTTGATTCTTTATCGGATCGTAAAAACCTACTTTTCGAAGATCTCTTCCTTCTCTTCGGAATCGAACATCAATTGCAACGATTCGATAGATGGCTCATTGGGATAGATGTAAATAAACAATGCCCCCCCTAGAAACGTATAGGAGGTTTTTTCCTCATACGGCTCGAGAAAAATGATTCCAATTTCTGTATATAATAGCAAGTGGATCCATAAAATAATGAATTTTACTATAATTTGAATTGAGTACTTTTTTCTTCTTACTTACAGAAAAAGGAAGAAATCTCATTCATACTCATAACTCAAGTTGGGTAATTCTGACAAGAAAATCCTTAGACATTTATTGAGCCGTCTCTAAACTCTTTTGTTTGTCTCATTTCGAATCTATTTTTATTCCTCAGTCTGATCCAATTGTTGAGACAATTGAAAATAGTGTTTCCTTGTTTCGGAATCCTTTATCCTTGCTTTGTGAAATCATTGGGTTTAGACATTACCTCGGGGATCCTTATTCCTTTCAAAATGGCAGCAACATACCTTTTTTTGTTATTTCTTTCTATATAAATAGAATACGAATGATTGATTCCCTTGTGATACACTTTTCATCGAAATAGTTTTACCAATTTCGAAAAATTTGACTTTTCAAACTTGTTCTGAATTTGAACCTTTCAATTTAGAATTTATATATAGTGAGGATATACTTACAGAGTTGGTCTAACTTATTGATTTTCACTAACCCTAGATTCTTTCCCTTGAAAAATGAATCAATCCTTTCTTCTCGAGCTTCATCATGTACTATTTACTTATAACCCAACACAAATTAGGTTCCGGGCAGAACAGAACAAACTATGTCGAGCCAAGAGCATCTTCATTACTATAGAAGATGGCGGATGTAAAAATCCACAGCCGACCATGTCCTTCAAGTCGCACGTTGCTTTCTACCACATCGTTTCAAACGAAGTTTTACCATAACATTCCTCTAATTGAAATTTCAAAGCGGTATGGAATTGATTCAATATAAAATCATGAATAGTCATTGGTTCAACCGGTATATAATATTTCTATCTACGGATAAATAAGTATTTATCCGGATAAGGGTCAGCAAGGATCAAATTTATTTAATTTAACCCCATATTCTATCATATGAATTGAATGAAAATAAAGATATTCAATTTTACCCACATTTGACACTTGATTCCGTTTGTGAGAAACCAAACGAATTCTCAGATATGATTCTTAGAACCATTCTGAAAATTAATAAGAAAAGATTTTTCCCTTTAACAAATTATTGTTTCATGTGGAATGCAGTGTGATCCCATCTTTCGTTTCATGAAAAACGATCTGGGACGGAAGGATTCGAACCTCCGAATAACGGGACCAAAACCCGCTGCCTTACCGCTTGGCCACGCCCCATTTTGATTTCTATTCGATATTAATCAACACTAATATTGGTATTGGTTATTCGTCAATCCCAACCCAAATACACAAAAACATATGGGATATTTTGTTGCTAGGATTCAAGACATGTAGATATAGAATCAAAAAAATTCATTGATCATTACATAGAATTCAATTAAGATATTGTATGAAAGTTGAATTCCTTATATTCTCATTTTAGAATGATAATGGGGGGAGGGATTTTTTATTTGGGAAAGTCCGAACCGAAGAAAAAGAAGGATTTCTTGATCTGCCTTTTTCATTTTTCCCTTATAAAAATAACTCAAAATTATCTAATCCACAAGAACGAAATGCTTGTTATGCTTAATATCTTTAGTTTAATCGGTATCTGTCTTAATTCTGTCCTTTATTCGAGTAGTTTTTTCTTCGCCAAATTGCCCGAAGCTTATGCCATTTTCAATCCAATCGTAGATGTTATGCCTGTCATACCTTTATTCTTTTTTCTCTTAGCCTTTGTTTGGCAAGCCGCTGTAAGTTTTCGATGAAATCTTTAATACTCTGCTAAATTGATGATGTATTTGATAAAAAAATTCTAAAAATTGATAAGATCAGATAAGTCTTACATTACGAACCCTCGATTCAAAAATAGAAATTCTTGTATATTGAATGAATAACCGCAGCGATGAATTTGGATCAGCCTTTTCCCCGTTCTGACCTTCCGGTGAGTATGGACTATTAGGTACTCCATAATACCTAATTATTGATATGACAAGAAATTTCGGGTAACGAATGAATCAAAATCTTATTACAAAAAAATTCGTTTTATTTTTCATTTTTTGGGGTGTCAAAACAAAAAAAATGGTATATGTGGTAAAAAATAGGCAATCTATTCCCCTTTTTCAAAACAAAAAAAATGATCTTGGAGATTGTGTAATGCTTACTCTCAAACTCTTTGTTTACACAGTAGTGATATTCTTTGTTTCCCTTTTTATCTTTGGATTCTTATCTAATGATCCAGGACGCAATCCTGGACGTGAGGAATAAAAAATTTCTAGTTTTTTTTTCTTTTAAAAAAATTAATTCTTAATAATCTTATTTGTTTCATACATTTAACTATGATAAAATCAAGGGATGAGAATCTTTTCGAATTCGAAAATACCAAGTGATCAGAGAAAGCGGAAAGAGAGGGATTCGAACCCTCGGTACAAATAATTTGTACAACGGATTAGCAATCCGCCGCTTTAGTCCACTCAGCCATCTCTCCTAATTCCAAATTGAAAATTTGTTATGTGATGTAACACGTGAAATAAAGATTGATAAAAATCCACCTTCTTCTCTTTATTTTCTTTTTTCATTTGATTTTTATTTATTTAATCTTATTTAACTTTATTATTATTATTTATTTTATTATATTATTCTATTTTAATAAAAAAAATATTATTAAAATAGAAATTTTTTAAATAGCTATTAAAATTTAAACTTAAACAAAGTATTTAATATTAAGAAAAAGATAGAAAAAAGCAATTGATCAGGAATTCAATATAGATAATGACTCAAAACGGATCTCCTCAATAGAAAGAATACCTTAGTTCTTTGATTTTATACGAAAGGTTTATTCTCCCGGCCTGATCTGCTTAAGTACTGGCCGGGACATTTCTTCTTTTATTCCATTGATTATTCTTTTTTTTCTTTTTCTCAGTTTATTACTTAATTTCTTACTGTTGTCAAGTAAGGAATAAAAAAAGACATATGATAACATATATTATATATATATAAATACATTAAACAATATTAAATTACATTTAACAATTTGAAATATTCAAAATATTTCTATTCTAATAGAATAGAACTCAATATAACTCATTTACTTCTTCAAGAGACAAACTTTATTTGAACAGTTGAGATTCAATTGACCCGAATTCATAAGATCTGGCACCGGCAGTTGAAAAGAAGGTGAAAAAGGGGGGGTTCATGTATACAGAATTTATAATTTTTATAGTCTAGCTTCAATCACCCCTTCAGGCGGGAACTATTAGTTTAGTAATGACTTCCCAGCAAATGAA